GGGAGCACGCATGCAAGAGGGAAGCTTGAGCCTAATGCAAATGGCTAAAATATCATCTGTTTTATATGATTATCAATCAAATAGAAAGTTATTCTATGTATCAATTCTTACATCTCCTACTACTGGTGGGGTGACAGCCAGTTTTGGTATGTTGGGGGATATCATTATTGCCGAACCCAATGCCTACATTGCATTTGCGGGTAAAAGAGTAATTGAACAAACCTTGAATAAGACAGTACCGGAAGGTTCACAAGCAGCCGAATATTTATTCCATAAGGGTTTATTTGATCCAATAGTACCACGTAATCTTTTAAAAAGTGTTCTAAGTGAGTTATTTCAGCTGCACGCTTTTTTTCCTTTGAAGCAAAATCAAGTCAAACATTTTGAAGAATAGAAATAGAAAGAATAAAAAAATGTGAATAATTATATAGTTATTATATTTCCAATTACTAATCAGGAAACCTGTATCAACAAGATAAAGGAAAACCTCTTCCATTTCCTTCTGTGAAATTAGTCAAATAAAACAAATCTCATGCTACCTTCTTACATATGTATATAATTACAATTCAAAAATAGCTTTTTGCATTTTTCTAGATTTTTCGGGAATCCATACCTCTTGGATCAGATTCTAACGAATCCTTTGTAAATTCTATTTATAAAAAACCTTATTCTTTTTAATTAGAAGAAAAAAAAAAAAAGAAAAAATGCAAAATAATAAAGTAAAGTTGATTAGCATATATTATAGGTAGAATTTTTTTTTTAGTTCGACATTCCTTGCACTTATTATATATATACTCATTTCTATAGAATTCTAATTAATTAATTAATATAATAACAAAAAAAATATAACAAACAGGTACAATATAGTAAATCGAGGTACCCATTCTATGACAATTAGCGACTTTCTATCTAGTTTTCCATCTATTTTTGTGCCTTTAATAGGCCTAGTATTTCCGGCAATTACAATGGCTTCTTTCTTTATTTTTGTTCAAAAAAACAAGATTGTTTAGATCTTCTAGGGCAAATCTCATTTTTCAAGACTTAGGCTTGAATCATAACACAGATATCGATTTAGCAGAATGGTATACCATTTGATTTCTTCTGAACATAAATGAAAGAGCCCTTACACATGCGGAAACATGATAGATAAGATATAGGGGTAGATCTTATTATCTTCGATCTAACTAATTTTAAAGTAAAGATTTACATCAGAATAGTACTAGTTGATGAGAGTTACATCGGAAACAAAAAGAGTAAGGAAAGTCAAATTAATTTTTGGTATTCTTTCAATTTCAATTCAAATTAAATGCAACCAGATCTAGTATGAATTGGCGATCAGAACGTATATGGATAGAACTTAGAGCGGGATCTCGAAAAATAAGTAATTTCTGCTGGGCATTTATCCTTTTTTTAGGTTCATTAGGCTTCTTATTGGTTGGAATTTCCAGCTATTTTGGTACGAATTTTATATTTTTATTTTCCCCCCAGCAAATAATTTTTTTTCCGCAAGGGATCGTGATGTCTTTCTATGGTATCGCAGGCCTCTTTATTAGCTCCTATTTGTGGTGTACAATTTTGTGGAATGTAGGTAGTGGTTATGATCGATTCGATATAAAAGAAGGAATAGTATGTATTTTTCGTTGGGGATTTCCTGGGAAAAATCGTCGCATCTTCCTCCGATTTCTTATAAAAGATATTCAGTCTATTAGAATAGAACTAAAAGAGGGTATTTATACTCGTCGTGTCCTTTATCTGGAAATCCGAGGTCAGGGGGCCATTCCCTTGACTCGTACTGATGAGAATTTGACTCCACGAGAAATTGAACAAAAAGCTGCCGAATTGGCTTATTTCTTGCGTGTACCAATTGAAGTATTTTGAAATGAACTTTTTCTTTTCTTATTCTTGGCTCGGAGTAAAATAAAAATTATACAATCCTATTTTTCTACGGCATACCTTAAGGCCTTAAGGAAAATTTCAAACGGAAATTTGATCAGAATACCTATTCGGATCAAAGCAGACGTATACAGAAGAACCAAAAAGGAAAACTGTTTTTTTCTACAAATTTGTCTACAAAAATAAGTACAAAAAAATAAAAAATCGAAAGAAATAAATTTTTTTAAGCCCAGTATTGGGAATTGATAGGTTAGATACAGTACAAATAAATCATGTAAATTTTTTTGTAAATTTTTTCTCTTTTTTAACAATCTTTCTTTTGTTCTCTTTAATGATCAAACAATTGTATTTCGTATAATTTAATAATTATAACGATAATTTAATTAAATTATCCAAATTCTGTCTTGTTTTGTCACCCCTTTTTGCTCATCACACTCAGATTCTCAATTTTTTATTTTGTGCTATAGGTAAGGTATGCAATTTTTTCAAATATTTGCTATTTTTGTAGAAGGTGAGTTCTCTCGTCTTGAAATCAAAATAATATTTATTAATTGAATATTGAAATTGAAGTGATTCTGCCGTGTATTCATCGAAAGGAAGAAATTGCTTCGAATTCGAATTTGACCAACTGAAATATCTGGAAACACTATTTTTTTCTTATTTCTTCATTCGAATTCAAGGTAAACTCTTTTTCTATTTTTGTATTCTTTCAAGATTCAAAAACGAATTATTTAATCACAAAAAAAAAAACAGAGAATAGATTCATGGATTCGAGATTTTGTAATAGAACTCATGTTTGATAGAAATATTAGATCGCATAGAATCGACGAACGCCATGGGTTCGTTAACAATTTATAGATGAAAAAAATGGAAAAAAAGAAAACATTTATTCCTTTTCTATATCTTGCATCTATAGTATTTTTACCCTGGTGGATCTCTCTATCATTTCAAAAAAGTCTGGAATCTTGGATTACTAATTGGTGGAATATTAAGCAATCTGAAACTTTTTTGAATGATATTCAAGAAAAGAGTTTTCTTGAAAAATTCATCGAATTAGAGGAACTCCACTTGTTGGACGAAATGATAAAGGAATACCCGAAAACACGTCTACAAAAGCTTAGTATAGGAATCCACAATGAAACGATTCAATTGATCAAGATGCACGATGGGGATTGTATCCAGATGATTTTGCACTTTTCAACAAATATAATCTGTTTACTTATGCTAAGTGGTTATTCTATTCTGGGGAATAAAGAACTTATTCTTCTTAACTCTTGGATTCAGGAATTCCTATATAACTTAAGCGACACAATAAAAGCTTTTTCCATTCTTTTACTAACTGATTTATGTATCGGATTTCATTCGCCTCACGGTTGGGAACTAATGATTGGCTCTATCTACAAAGATTTTGGATTTGCTCATAATGATCAAATTATATCGGGTCTTGTTTCTACTTTTCCAGTCATTCTAGATACAATTTTGAAATATTGGATTTTTCGTTATTTAAATCGTGTATCCCCATCGCTTGTAGTGATTTATCATTCAATGAATGACTGAAAAGAAAAACAAAATACGGACATTAATCCAATTCGAATTTAGAATTCTATTTATATTATAATGTTTCTTACTTTCGTACATAATCAATTAAAATCATACTTACTCTTTCTATTTCTACCCAGCCAAGGTGCGGAGTTCCTCCTATATTCCATTAATATTATTTCTTCAGTTTCATTTAAAGTTTAAATATTAAATAAAGTAAATTTCGTTCAGTAATCAGTAAAGTAAATAGCAGAATCGTGGATAGGGAACTATACAAGCAACCTATCAAATTTATTGTAGAATTTTTGGGGATCAATGATTGGACCATGCAAACTAAAAATACCTTTTCGTGGATAAAAGAACAGATTACTCGATCCATTTCTGTATCGCTCATGATATATCTACTAACTCGATCATCCATTTCAAATGCATATCCTATTTTTGCACAGCAAGGTTATGAAAATCCACGAGAAGCAACTGGGCGTATTGTATGTGCCAATTGCCATTTAGCTAATAAGCCCGTGGATATTGAGGTTCCACAAGCGGTCCTTCCTGATACTGTATTTGAGGCAGTTGTTCGAATTCCTTATGATATGCAACTAAAACAAGTTCTTGCTAACGGCAAAAGGGGGGGTTTGAATGTAGGGGCTGTTCTTATTTTACCCGAGGGATTTGAATTAGCCCCACCCGATCGTATTTCTCCCGAGATGAAAGAAAAGATAGGCAATCTTTCTTTTCAGAACTATCGCCCCAATAAAAAAAATATTCTTGTGATAGGCCCTGTTCCCGGGCAAAAATATAGTGAAATCACTTTTCCTATTCTTTCCCCAGACCCTGCTACTAAGAAAGATGTCCACTTCTTAAAATATCCAATATACGTAGGTGGTAACAGAGGAAGGGGTCAGATTTATCCTGACGGGAGCAAGAGTAATAATACAGTTTATAATGCTACAGCAGCGGGTATGGTAAAGAAAATTTTACGAAAAGAAAAGGGCGGATACGAAATAACCATAGCGGATGCTTCAGATGGACGTGAAGTGGTTGATATTATCCCGCCAGGGCCAGAACTTCTTGTTTCAGAGGGTGAATCTATCAAACTTGATCAACCATTAACGAGTAATCCTAATGTGGGTGGATTTGGTCAGGGAGATGCGGAAATAGTACTTCAAGACCCATTGCGCGTACAAGGCCTTTTGTTCTTCTTTGCATCTGTTATTTTAGCACAAATATTTTTGGTTCTTAAAAAGAAACAGTTCGAAAAGGTTCAACTGTCTGAAATGAATTTCTAGATTCGTGGATTTATCAAGATCAAGTTTGTCACATGAAAAAAAGTATTGTTGACAATTTTTCATAATCAAGAAATCAATATGAAAAGATTCTTTTTTTTTTTTTAGACTCTTTTTCTACATCTACGAGAAGCCCGGAAATACTTGCACTACATTCTTAGTTATAATAACTATATTACAATTGCAAAAATTCTTTTTCATCTTTTTCCAATCGAAATTGGAATGATGTCACTATTATCATATGATCTATGATATTTCAATTGTATAGAGTGTATTAAAAGT